AAGAAAAAATAATTGGAATCAATAATTGTAATGAATTGTTGGATTGGATCTCAATCAAAATTTGGATCTAGCTACAAGGAAGAGGCTTTATTTGAAAATATCGAACGAAAAAAATGGAAAACATGGTATTCCATAAAAATGGAATTCAAAATAAAATAATAATTCAAAAAGAGTTTTGTTTTTCAATGAAGTTACACGATCCAGTTCGTTTATTCTCGACGACTTGGTTGATAGGAATCGCGAGATGGCTCTAGATCTTAGAAATGAGGAAGCGTTTTCATTTTATATGCCTGTCACTTTCTCTTTGTTCGTGCTGTCTATAATGATAGATGAATCAAAAATTTCAATTGAACTTATTCTTTCAATTGGTAGTTTTGTATATCTTCCTGTTTTAGGAAAATGGAAACTTAGGTAAATGCTTTAGAAACATATGTATAAAAATACCAGATTTCATTTAGCCCCTTCATGCTTACTATAACCAGTTATTTCGGTTTTCTACTAGTGGCTTTAACTATAACTTCAGCTCTATTTATTGGTCTGAGCAAGATACGACTTATTTAAAATTTCTATTTGAAAGAAACAATTTAGAAAGGAAATCCTTCTGTGAGATTCTGTGTATTCTAGAGTTACTTACCTTGTCAATTCTCAATTCTTGGTCATTGAGATTCACATCAACTCGGATTAATATTTAGGTATAGATATTACCGCTTTTTTCTCCTTTTCAAAAAAAAAAATTGAAATGATTGAAGTTTTTCTATTTGGAATCGTATTAGGTCTAATTCCTATTACTTTGGCTGGATTATTCGTAACTGCATATTTACAATACAGGCGTGGCGATCAGTTGGACCTTTGATTAATTCACATTTGGCTTCTTCCTTAATCCACAGGAGGTCAAATTCTAATTGTTGTGCAAGCGACTGAATTCATTTCAGTTTAATTGGATCCAATCCATGAAGAAAAAATCACGCTCTGTAGGATTTGAACCTACGACATCGGGTTTTGGAGACCCACGTTCTACCGAACTGAACTAAGAGCGCTTTCTTATCAGAATAGAAAAGAATGTAAAGAAAAGATTCTTTTTTGAAAACGAATCCATTTTCGTTTTATATGCATATATTCTATAGTTTCATAAAAATGAACGATTCCGCGCAACGCAATTTGAACCGATCTCGGTTCATTCCTCGTTACTGCTCAAAGGGGCAGTAATAGGTAGGGATGACAGGATTTGAACCCGTGACATTTTGTACCCAAAACAAACGCGCTACCAAGCTGCGCCACATCCCTTCAATTGTTCTACAATGTAATTGTAGAGAATTCCTGTCTTGTTTTCCACATCCCTATTTCCTGCATTGATAAACGCAGTTTTCCGCCCATTTCGTCTTTTTTTGGCCTCATTTAACATATTTAACATATAATAATAAGAAAAGGAAATCTTACGGATCGTTGTACATTTCAATTGGAATTAGGGATTCCGTGTACAACTCTAAGTGGTCCTTAACTACATATGCATCTGATCGTCTATGCATGCATTATCTTTATGTATTAAAAAAAGGAGGTTTTTCAATGCGAGATCTAAAAACATACCTCTCCGCGGCCCCAGTACTAAGTACGCTATGGTTCGGGGCTTTAGCAGGTCTATTGATAGAGATTAATCGTTTTTTCCCCGATGCGTTGACATTCCCCTTTTTTTCATTCTAGCTATTGACACCGGAAGGAAGAAGATTAGAAATACAATCAAATATCTGTGACTAATCCCCCCCTTATTCTCTTTTTTCCCTTTTTTCTAATTTTTAGAATAAGGGACGAAAGAGAAAGAATAAAAGTGGATTCAACGTCTGCGAGACTCAAGCCCAAATTCGAATTAAACGTGGGAGTAGAGTAGGAAAGTCGGGGTCTAGGGCAAGAATAAGAATACAAGATCTTTTTAACTGCTCTTCGGGGTTAAATAGAGTTTCAAACTCATTATCATTGTCTTACTTATTATTTACTATGACTTGGGGCCTTGCTTTTTTGATTTAATTGATTTTTATCTTTTTCTTTTAAAGTTGGATTTCAAGTTAATAACTTCTATTTTTTCCTTTCTTTTTCTTCATTTCGAATTAAAATAGATAGAGTTGAGTAAATCAAAAATCCAAAGGAGGTTCATGGCCAAGAAGAAAGATGCGCGGGTAACGGTAATTTTGGAATGTACCAGTTGTATACAAAACGGTGTTAAGAAGGTATCAAAGGGTATTTCCAGATATATTACTCAAAAGAACCGGCACAATATGCCCAATCGATTAGAATTGAGAAAATTCTGTCCCTATTGTTACAAACATATGATTCATGGGGAAATAAAGAAATAGATTGAACCAAGTATGTCTTATCCTTGAAAGGGGGAAAAATGCCATTATATAGAACACATTGAAATATAAATAGAAGATATTGCATTTAAATAAAAAGAATCCTATTTAGAGTTAAATTGGAGTTAAAATGACAATTAAGAAATAGGATTTTCGGGATAAGAAATAAACTAAACAAACAAACCATGGATAAATCCAAGCGACCCTTTCTTAAATCCAAGCGATCTTTTCGTAGGCGTTTGCCCCCGATTCAATCGGGGGATCGAATTGATTATAGAAACATGAGTTTAATTAGTCGATTTATTAGTGAACAGGGAAAAATATTATCTAGACGAGTGAATAGGTTGACCTTGAAACAACAACGATTAATTACTATTGCTATAAAACAAGCTCGTATTTTATCTTTGTTACCTTTTCTCAATAATGAAAAACAATTTGAAAGAATTGAGTCGACCACTAGAACTACTGGTCTTAGAACCAGAAATAAATAGGCTTGTTTTTTGTTCACTTCAATCAGAATTCCAATCCGAACTCAAAGATGGATTGGTGTTTTATTTGACAAATCTTAGAATGCAGATTTTTATGTCGTAAAAAAGATTTTTTTATTGAACGTGTTCACTCATTTTGACTACTTTAAGCGCATTTCTCGGAGTCATTTTGACTCAAACTCCACCCTCCCGGAGTTCATTCTCCGGGGAACCCCATTTAAATTATTTCGGTGTATTCTTTCCAATCCACTTTTTCTCTGATTTCGTTGGAAATCATATAAATACAATTCCTATTTGATATAGCTATTTGGGCCAGTATTTTACGATTAAGAAGCAACTGCCTCTTATATAGATCATGCATTAATTTACTATAACTATAGGATACTCCCTTTTCTCGAATTACTGCGTTTATCCGAGTGATCCACAAACGACGAAAATTTCTCTTTTGCTTATCCCTATCCCGATGAGCCGACACTAAAGCTCTTATTTTCTGTTGAGTAATAGTTCGAGTAAGTCTTGAATGAGACCCTCGAAAACTTGATGCAAATAAACGAATTTTTGTTCTACGTTTACGAGCTATATATCCGCGTTTAACTCTAGTCATTGAATAAATAAAATTTTGACAAATAACTAATTGATTTTTTTCTTTCAGTTATTATTTTTCCCGTCCTGGCTTATTAATAACTAATAACCAAACGGATTTTTCCAATGTATAAAATAAAAATTCCCATGGCTTTGGCTACTATAACCTTCCCGACCACGATTTTTTGTTATTTTACTGCGAAATATGAAAGAAATAAGAAATTTTATTTTGCTAGGTGTCAAAAATCTAGTAAAAAAAGAAATAGAAATTAAATGAATAAAGAAATAGTGGGTTTCCTCGTTTCTATGGTTACTTCTTAAACGGTGAGGTCTTCTCTATACACCGGAGCCTTTGGCTTCATTTAATATTTCATCAATGTTCTTGGTAACTTGTATAGTTCACACCACACTCTTTGGCTCTACCCACGAATTATCCAGTAATAGGTCTTTCACAAAGAGACCCACCTATACAGTAACGGTATTTAATTATGAAAGTTAGCTGGGTAGCTAACCCTCGTAGTCCGTTCTTGACCGAGTGAGAACTTCATTTTTCTGTTTTTTTTTTTTATTTCAGATTTTTCCGCTTAATGGATAACCGTTTGTTACCAATGGAGAATTGTTTCTCATCTTAAATTCAGGTGATTGGATTTGCACCAATGGAAACCATAAACTTTATACACAATAGAAGGATAGATTTGCTTGTTTTTAGATAGTGAAGGGAGTCCCTTCTTCCATTCTATCCTATTCACTGGTACTGATCATTCATACTGGAAGCGGTTTTCTTGCCTTTTTTGTGTTAGCCCATGATCTAAACGAGTCGCACATACACCCTAGTACATGTTCCTCGACGCTGAGGACATCCCCGAAGGGCGGGGGATTTCGTGACATTTCGAATGGGCTGTCTTGTATTTCTAATAAGTTGTTTAATAGTTGGCATATTGAGTCATATACATAATGGGCTGGTTTAGATTGATCCTAACCGGATTTTTTATTTAATATTTATATAGTCAATTCGTAGATAAAATATCAAATCACGGATTTGCACAAAATCCATTTTTTTCATTCAACTGCTACAAGATCAACAATTCCATAAGCTTGGGCTTCTGTTGCTGACATAAAAACATCTCTTTCCATGTCTTCAGATACAACCCATAAAGGTTTGCCCGTCCTTTGTACATAAACCTTTGTGAGGGTTTCGCGCAGTTTCAGCAGTTCTTCCGCTTCCAGGATAAATTCTCCCGTTTGTGCTTCATAAAAAGAACTAGCAGGTTGATGGATCATTACCCTGATAATAGTTCTATTCGGTGTGATGAAAGAAACAGAAAAGAAAGATAAAGAATAATAGGAAAAAGGATAGAATTGAACAACCGTACGGGCATTATCTTTTATGCATTGCATACGGCTCTATAATAAACTTGACCCCTATTTTCCCGTTCAAGAAAGATAAAAATAGAATCTATCAACCCCGGATGGGTAAATGATCAAAATGCCACCCTTCTTTTTTTTCGTAGAAGTTCAAAAATACTACGATGGCTCCGCTGCTTTCTATTTTAAAATGGATTCTTTTTTTGTCTTTGATTCAGCAATC